GCTATTTGTTTACATCCATTAGTTTGTAAGGGATTCAATGCAGACTTTGATGGGGATCAAATGGCCGTTCATGTACCTTTATCTTTGGAGGCTCAAGCGGAGGCTCGTTTACTTATGTTTTCTCATATGAATCTCTTGTCTCCAGCTATTGGGGATCCCATTTCTGTACCAACTCAAGATATGCTTATTGGACTCTATGTATTAACGAGTGGGAATCGCCGAGGTATTTATGCAAATAGGTATAATCCGTGTAATCACAGAAATTATCAAAATGAAAGAATTGACGACAATAACTATAAGTATACAAAAGAACCCTTTTTTTGTAATTCCTATGATGCAATTGGAGCTTATCGGCAGAAAAGAATTCATTTAGATAGTCCTTTGTGGCTCCGGTGGCAACTAGATCACCGTGTTATTACTTCAAGAGAAGCTCCCATTGAAGTTCATTATGAATCTTTTGGTACTTATCATGAGATTTATGGACACTATTTAATAGCAAGAAGTATAAAAAAAGAAATTCTTTGTATCTACGTTCGAACCACTGTTGGTCATATTTCTTTTTATCGAGAAATTGAAGAAGCTATACAAGGGTTTTGCCGGGCCTGCTCATATGGTACCTAATCATATGGTATTCTCATATGATACCAATCATATGGTATTCAAGCTAAGTAGTTCTATGAAACTGTTGTGAATTCGAGTATCTCCAGTTCAACTAAGAACATAGTTCCCGAATTTTTATGCGAATCAAGATCGAGAAAAGGAAGTTTTCCAATCATTGACTCAAACCCATTGTCGAACCCCACTCATCGGAATATGGAGGTATTTATGGCAGAACGGGCCAATCTGGTCTTTCACAATAAAGTGATAGATGGAACTGCCATTAAACGACTTATTAGTCGATTAATAGATCACTTTGGAATGGCATATACATCACACATCCTGGATCAAGTAAAGACTCTGGGGTTCCGGCAAGCCACTGCTACATCCATTTCATTAGGAATTGATGATCTTTTAACAATACCTTCTAAGGGATGGCTAGTCCAAGATGCTGAACAACAAAGTTTGGTTTTGGAAAAACACCATCATTATGGGAATGTACACGCGGTAGAAAAATTACGACAATCTATTGAAATATGGTATGCAACAAGTGAATATTTGCGACAAGAAATGAATCCTAATTTTAGGATGACTGATCCTTTTAATCCAGTCCACATGATGTCCTTTTCAGGAGCTAGAGGAAATGCATCTCAAGTACACCAATTAGTAGGTATGAGAGGATTAATGTCGGATCCCCAAGGACAAATGATTGATTTACCTATTCAAAGCAATTTACGTGAAGGACTATCTTTAACAGAATATATCATTTCTTGTTATGGAGCTCGCAAAGGAGTTGTAGATACTGCTGTACGAACATCGGATGCTGGATATCTTACACGCAGACTTGTTGAAGTAGTTCAACACATTGTTGTACGTCGAACAGATTGTGGCACCATCCAAGGGATTTCTGTGAGTCCTCGAAATGGGATGATGCCGGAAAGAATTTTTATACAAACATTAATTGGCCGTGTATTAGCAGACGATATATATATAGGCCCACGATGCATTGCCGTTCGAAATCAAGATATTGGTATTGGACTTGTCACTCGATTCATAACCTTTCAAACACAACCAATATCGATTCGAACTCCCTTTACTTGTAAGAGTACGTCTTGGATCTGCCGATTATGCTATGGCCGGAGCCCTACTCATGGCGATCTTGTCGAATTGGGAGAAGCTGTGGGTATTATTGCGGGTCAATCTATTGGGGAACCGGGCACTCAACTAACATTAAGAACCTTTCATACCGGCGGAGTATTCACAGGGGGTACTGCAGAACATGTACGAGCCCCCTCCAATGGAAAAATAAAATTCAATGAGGATTTGGTTCATCCCACACGTACACGTCATGGGCATCCCGCTTTTCTATGTTATATAGACTTGTATGTAACTATTGAAAGTGAAGATATTCTACATAACGTGACTATTCCACCAAAAAGTTTGATTCTAGTTCAAAATGATCAATATGTAGAATCAGAACAAGTGATTGCCGAGATTCGCGCGGGAACATATTCTTTTAATTTTAAAGAGAGGGTTCGAAAACATATTTATTCTGACTCAGAGGGAGAAATGCACTGGAGTATCGATGTATACCATGCACCCGAATTTACATATAGTAATGTGCATCTTTTACCAAAAACAAGTCATTTATGGATATTATCGGGAGGTTTGTGCAGATCCAGTGGAGTCCTTTTTTCAATCCATAAAGATCAAGATCAAACGAACATTTATTTTCTTTCTGACAAAGAAAAAAAAATTTCTAGCCTTTCAGTAAATACAGTAAATAATAATCAAGTGAAAAACAAATTCTTTAGTTCGGGTCTTCCCGGTAAAAAAGAAAGTAGTATTCCTGGGACTCTCATAATCCCTTCTATTCTCCACAATAATTCTTATTTTTTGGCAA